GAATGGTAGTGAATAGAGAAAAAGATTCTTCTGATTTTCTTGTTCCTGAAAATATTCTATCTATCTCCTAGACGCTGTAGAGAATTGAGAATTTTCATGTCTTTCAATTCTCGTACTCGTAATTGGAAAGTTACGGAAGGAGATCCATCATTTTGCAATGAAAACAACATAAAAAACTCTGGACAATTTCGAAATCAGACCAAGCGTCTTAATACATATGCAAAAAAATTCATTATTGGCCCACCATTGATTACAAGATTTAGCTTTTATGAATCGCTATTGCTTTGATACGAATAATGGCAGTCGTTTCAGTATGTTAAGGATACAGATGTATCCACAATTCATTTAGAGTTACTTAATAGCCTATTTCTTATACTATATCTCTCCCCCGTGAAATTCTCGAGCCGAAAGATGGATGCATATGCTGTGTTTCATTTTGCTAAATGATATCAATTAAATGGTGTATCAATTCTATAAATTGGATATAGCAATAAATAAATCAGCAAAATTCTTTTATTTTAGATAGAAGAAATCTTCTATCTAAAATAAAAGAATGTACCCTTCTATCCAAATCCAATTTGGATCGATAAAATAAATCCAAATTATAGATTCCAGCAGTAGATGAATAATTGCAAATTTTTGTGTGTACGAGATTCGAATAACTTCAAAATAACTGACATAATTTTTTATTTTTCCTGATCAGAAAAATACATGAAAAAGAAAGGAGGTAGAAAAATTTTTTGATTTATGGTTAAAGAAGAAAAACAAGAAAACAGGGGTTCTGTTGAATTTCAAGTATTCAGTTTCACCAATAAGATACGGAGACTTGCTTCACATTTGGAATTACACAAAAAAGATTTTTCATCGGAAAGAGGTCTACGAAGACTTTTGGGAAAACGTCAACGTTTGCTGGCTTATTTGGCAAAGAAAAATAGAGTACGTTATAAGAAATTAATAAGTCAGTTGGATATTCGGGAGAAGTAATTTAATCGTTCGAATTTTTTTCTTATTTTATTAGTAGTCTTATAGTAGTCTTAGATTTTGCATTTTGATGAGCCTCGTTTTGAGGAATTCATGGAATAATGAATTAAGGAAGAAAAAAGAATAAGAATAAGGATACATAACATAATAAAAAGAATAGATAAGACGATATTCGCCCTCCCCCCACATATTTAATTTCTTCTCCTATACAAAAACCAGCAAGACCCACTCCATTGATAATTCCATCAATAACACCTTTATCAAAAAAATGCGTTAGTTCGGCAAATCTTCTTATACCCAGGATAAAGAGCCTAGTATAGAAAAAATCTATATAACCGCGATTATATGACCAGCTGTATACCTTTTTTTTTACTTGATCCAAAAAGAACTTTTTGGGATTCCCTTTTACAAGGGAATTTTTAAAATTCAAATTCTGAAAAAAAGAATAAGCGGATCCATAGCATATATATGCTATGAATAGACCAAAAATAGCTAAACTTACAGAAGAAATTGCATTAGTGAGAAATTCATATGAATTTATGGAAGAATTAGAACTTTCCTCGAAAAAGCTTATTGAAGGGGTTAACCACTTTGATAATATGGTTAACTCCGATGTTCCATTATCCATTACTCCATTATCAAAAGGGATTCCTATGGATCCAATGAACAAAGTAAAAAGCAGTAATATAAGAAGAGGAAATAGCATAGTATTTCCAGTTTCGCGAGGATAGACAAAAGTATTTTTAGCTCCAAAGGAAGTACTAAAGAATCCTATCCTATTTCTTGTATTACCAGAAATTTTGGGTATATTTTGTGAAAAAAAAGAAACTCCACTCTTCGTTGTTGACAAAACAAAATCTCTATTGACTCCTTTGGGTATGCTTTTTCCCCATAAGGATATTGAATACAACGAACCTTCTTTAGTACTACTGTAATTTTGAAAATGAACACGCAAATGCCCATCAAAAGTAAGTAAATATATTCGAAACATATAAAATGCAGTTAATCCTGCAGTAAAAGAAGCTATTATTCCAAAAAAAGGTGAATACAACCAAGTATTACTAAGGATTTCATCTTTGGACCAGAAGCAAGCAAGAGGTGGAATACCACAAAGAGAAAGTGTACCCAATAAAAAAGTCGTTCTTGTAATAGGAACATATTTTTTTAAACCACCCATAAGAACCATATTCTGACTTTTATCTGGTGAATATCCAACAAGAGGTTCCATTGAATGAATAACGGATCCGGATCCCAAGAACAATAAAGCTTTCGAATAAGCATGAGTGATCAAATGGAATAAAGCTGCTTGATAAGAACCTATACCTAGAGCTAACATCATATAACCCAATTGAGACATTGTAGAATAGGCTAAGCTTCTTTTAATATCTCTCTGAGCAAGAGCTAAAGTCGCTCCTAAGAAAAGTGTTATTGTACCTACTAAGGAAATGAAACTCATTATCCAAGGTAGGGATATGAAAAGAGGAAGAAGTCGAGCTATAAGAAAAATCCCCGCAGCAACCATAGTTGCTGCGTGTATAAGAGCCGAAATGGGAGTGGGTCCTTCCATAGCATCGGGTAACCATACGTGAAGAGGGAATTGTGCAGATTTTGCAACTGCACCAAGAAATAATAAAAAAGCACACAAAGTAGTAAGTAATGAATTAATCCCATTATTAGGAATCCAGTTATTAGCTATTTTGAACAAATCTCGAAACTCTAAACTACCTGTTATCCAAAAAAAACCTAAAATTCCTAATAACAAACCAAAATCCCCTACACGATTAGTTACAAAAGCTTTTTGACAAGCACTCGCTGCAATTGGTCGTGTAAACCAAAAGCCTATCAATAAATAGGAACACATTCCCACAAGTTCCCAAAAAAAATAAATTTGTATCAAATTGGAACTAGTAACCAACCCCAACATGGAAGTAGTAAAAAAACTTATATAAATGAAAAATCTCAAATATCCTTCATCGTGAGACATATAATCGTCACTATAAATAAGAACCAAGATTCCTACAGTAGTAATTAGTATTAACATAATAGAAGTAAGGGGGTCAATCAAGTATCCAAATTCTAAGGAAAAATCATTATTGATGGTCCAAGACCATAGATATTGATAGATAGAACTCCCTTTTATTTGTTGAATAGACAGGTGAACTGAGAATACCAGAGCTATACTTAAGAGTAAAACACTAGGAAAAGCCCATATGCGACGAAGATTTTTTGTTGCTGTCGGAATAAGAAAAAGCCCAAACCCCATTGACATAATAACTGGAAGTGGGAGAAGAGGGATTACCCAGGCATATTGATATGTATGTTCCATAAGAAAAGAAATAGCAATTTTTAGTTGAAATTTATAGTTCTTTTTTCTATAAAATTGTTTCCGATTCACCAAACCTATTCTTATTTCTTTCTGAAGGAATTAAAAAAAAAAATTAAGAATAAGAAAAAATACTGGAATTCTGATTTTTTCAAAATTTGTCTCAGTGAAATATTCAAAAATTCAGAATGGGTTTAGTTGCTTAAATTCAAAAAGTTAATCAAAGAATTTCGTTATTTAGTTATTAGATAAAAAAAGATATTTATTAAAATACAAAAAAAGATTGAATCAGTTTACTTTCTATTCTTTTTTTTATTTCTTTCTGTTAAAATGAAATAGCTCTCTTATTTCGTAACTGATTGATTGAATTTCAACTATATTTGAATTTTATATTTATCGGAAATTCTTGAATATTCTTTACTTCATATAAAATGGAAATCCTAATGACTAGAATTATCTAAGTTTTAGAATGTCTTGTTTAAGAGACTAATAATTTTTTTATTTTGACTTGAATTCAATTCTTAAATATCTTCTCAACTTAATTAACTATTTGAATTTTACCTTCGTTTTATCTCCCCATATTATATGAGGGCTTATCCCCCATACCTTAGATTTATATATGGAGTATATTTGATATATAAAGTATATTTGATATATAAATTGATTTAAATAGAAAACCCTTTGTATATAATATATCTTTGTATATATTGTATATTATTAAAACAAAGTCTAAAATATATAAGAAAAATACGCGAAAAACTCTTGTCTTATCCATATTAGACAAAATGAAGTAAAAAATAATTTCAAATTTCATTATCTTTCAGTATCTAAGTATAAATACTAAGAAAAAACAGAAAGAAGGATTGATTTGCAGCAATAGATGTCTTTCACATACAACTAGAAAAAACAAATTCCCCTTTTGAATGGCAGTTCCAAAAAAACGTACTTCGATGTCAAAAAAGCGTATTCGTAAAAATATTTGGAAGAAAAAAACTTATTTTTCCATAGTACAATCTTATTCCTTAGCAAAATCAAGATCATTTTTGAGCGGCAACGAGCATCCAAAACCAAAAGGTTTTTCTGGGTAACAAACAAATAATCAGGTTTTGGAATAATCTGAATTGACCGATCTTAAAGAAATTCCAATTATTTAATATGAATAAATAATTTGGATTCATTAATGAATGTACTTTTATGTGTCGAATTCCTGGGTACAATATTCTTAGAACTAATCCTTCTGTTATTCTGTTATATAGAACAAAAGTTTTGGTATATTGTGTCCTCAGTATTCTTTTTTCCTATCAAAGAACTTTTGATAATAGAATCCTCCTATATTTTTATGAGGATTCCATTATCAAAAGTAGAGTATTCTTGCAATAGGATTTTTAATTTCTACCTATCTTATCCAAAATCCAAAATTCACAAATAAATTGGTTTAGGACTGGTAAATCGTATTAATAAGAGCGTAAAGGCTTTGTTTCAAAATACAAAACTCTTTGTATTTAATGATGAAATTCTAATTTTCCTAAATTCTATGGATTTTCCCAATCTCGACGATTCGTGAGAAAATAACTATTATTCTTTTAAGTTAACTATTACTTCAAGTTAGCCGCCATGGTGAAATTGGTAGACACGCTGCTCTTAGGAAGCAGTGCTCAAGCATCTCGGTTCGAGTCCGAGTGGCGGCATTCTCGAAAAAGAATACAATAGATTAGAAAATGGATTCAATTCGAAATTTCCAATTTTGTAATGGGACCTTCTCCTTATGCTATTTGCAACTTTAGAACATATACTAACTCATATCTCTTTCTCAACTATTTCAATTGTGATTACGATTCATTTGATAACCTTATTAGTTCGTGAACTTAGGGGATTACGTGATTCGTCAGAAAAAGGAATGATAGCTACTTTTTTATCTATAACAGGATTCTTAGTTTCTCGTTGGGTTTCTTCGGGACATTTTCCATTAAGTAATTTATATGAGTCATTGATCTTCCTTTCATGGGCTCTGTATATTCTTCATACTATTCCTAAGATACAGAACTCTAAAAATGATTTAAGCGCAATAACTACGCCAAGTACTATTTTAACGCAAGGCTTTGCCACGTCAGGTCTTTTAACTGAAATGCATCAATCTACAATACTAGTACCTGCTCTCCAATCTCAGTGGTTAATGATGCATGTCAGTATGATGTTACTAAGCTATGCAACTCTTTTGTGCGGATCCTTATTATCCGCCGCTCTTCTAATCATTAGATTTCGAAAGAATTTCGATTTCTTTTCTAAAAAGAAAAAAAAAAAATTACTTAAAACATTTTTATTTAGTGAGATTGAATATTTCTATGCAAAAAGAAGTGCCTTAAAAAACACCTCTTTTCCTTCATTTCCAAATTATTACAAATATCAATTAACTGAGCGTTTGGATTCTTGGAGTTATCGTGTTATTAGTTTAGGGTTTACCCTTTTAACCATAGGTATTCTTTGTGGAGCAGTATGGGCTAATGAGGCGTGGGGATCCTATTGGAATTGGGATCCTAAGGAAACTTGGGCATTTATTACCTGGACCATATTTGCAATTTATTTACATAGTAGAACAAATCCAAATTGGAAGGGTACGAATTCTGCATTTGTAGCTTCGATAGGATTTCTTATAATTTGGATCTGCTATTTTGGTATCAATCTTTTAGGAATAGGTTTACATAGTTATGGTTCATTTACATTACCATCTAAATGATTACATAACATAAAACATTCATAAAATGAAGGTTTTTTCCCATTTTTGTTTGATTGGAGAACCCCTTTGAAAAGACGTTCAAAGGGGTTCCCAAAAATTCGAAATAGATCTAATTAGACTTTTTTACTTTTTTCAGAATTTTTTGGTTTTTCATGAAATATAGAGCGGACTAGTTAAAAAAAGAAAATCCTATTTAGGATAATAATTGGATAAGAGAGCCTCTACCCTGTCAACGGATAGCGAGAGAACAAAATCTGGATAAATACCAATTCCTATTACTGGTAAAAAGATACAGATTAAAAGAAAGAGTTCTCGTGGTCCAGAATCCACAAAATTTGCGTTTGGAACATGAAATAACTTGTATCCATAGAACATCTGGCGTAACATAGATAATAAATAAATAGGAGTTAATATCATTCCAATTGCCATTACAAAAGTAATTAGCATTTTTGGCATTAACATAAATTTTGGACTAGTAATTAGTCCAAAAAATACTACTAATTCTGCAACAAAACCGCTCATTCCTGGTAAGGCAAGAGAAGCCATTGAAAAGCTACTAAACATAGTAAACATTTTTGGCATTGGTATAGATATCCCTCCCAGTTCTTCGAGATAAACAAGACGCATTCTATCACAAGCCGTTCCTGCCAAGAAAAATAGTGTAGCACCGATAAATCCATGGGATAATATTTGTAAAATAGCTCCATTTAGTCCAATGTTGGTTATGGAACCAATTCCTATAATTATGAAACCCATGTGAGATACGGAGGAGTAGGCTATTCTTTTTTTGAAATTTCGTTGACCAAGAGAAGTTGAAGCTGCATAGATTATTTGCACCGCTCCTATTATTACCAACCAGGGGGAAAATAGATAATGAGCATGAGGTAACAATTCCATATTGATCCGAATCAATCCGTATGCTCCCATCTTTAATAGGATTCCCGCTAAAAGCATACATGTACTGTAATGTGCTTCCCCGTGGGTATCTGGTAACCACGTATGTAGAGGTATAATCGGCAATTTGACAGCATAAGCAATAAGGAAGCCAAAATAAAGTAGTATTTCCAGTGTTGCAGGGTATGATTGATTAATCAATCGTTCCAAGTCTAAGCTTGGTTCGTTGGAACCATATAAGCCCATACCCAGAACTCCGATTAAGAAAAAAATGGAACCACCTGCAGTATACAAAATAAACTTGGTAGCTGAATATAGACGCCTTCTTCCCCCCCACATGGCTAAAAGTAAGTAAACAGGAATTAATTCTAACTCCCACATGATAAAAAAAAGTAAAAGGTCTCGTGAAGAAAATAATCCTATTTGACCGCTATACATTGCTAGCATCAGGAAATAGAATAATCGCGAATTCCGGGTAATTGGCCAAGCCGCTAAAGTAGCTAAAGTAGTGATAAATCCTGTCAATAAAATAGATCCTAATGAAAGTCCATCGATTCCCAATCTCCAGTGGAAATCAAAAACATCTATCCATTTAGAATCCTCCCTTAATTGGATTAAGGGATCCTCTAATTGGAAATGATAACAGAATGCATAAGTCATTAGAAGGAATTCTAATAAACAAATAGATATAGTATACCACCTAACGATTTTGTTTCCTTTATGGGGTAAAAAGAAAATTAATGAACCTGCAAATATCGGAAAAACAACAAGTATTGTTAACCAAGGAAAATAACTCATGATAAAGTAATAAAGACAAGATACGTTTTGACCAGAAAAGCCCATGCTCGATTATTTTGAGCACAGGCTTCTTCGGTAAAGAGGAATCAGACGATTCAAGTGGAGTTTTTTGTAACGTATCAATAAGATAGAGCCATGCTGCGGGTTGTTTCAGGCCCTAAATAAACGCGGACACTTAAAAAATCTGTTGGACAGGCGGATTCGCATCTCTTACAACCCACACAATCTTCGGTTCTCGGCGCAGAAGCAATTTGCTTGGCTTTACATCCATCCCAAGGTATCATTTCTAATACATCTGTTGGACAAGCTCGTACACATTGAGTGCATCCTATACATGTATCATAAATTTTTACAGAATGTGACATTGGATCTAGAAATTTTCCTTTTCAACATAACAATTTTCGATCTGGTAAAATGAAATTAGTACTATATAAGTTCTATGTATTGTAAACACCAGACGAAGCAATGGTTTATCCAAACTTTAATAAATAATGCAATATATTTCTTAATCTGTTTGTGAGAAAGCGTGAAAAGAGCCAAGAGACTTGAATTTAAGGCTTCAACAGTCATAATTATACGAATTCTACATACTAATTCGAATTAGCCAATAAATTGGCTATTATCTTTGCAATATAAATTATTGCAATTTGAATATTGCAATATCAATGAATTGCAAAAATGCAAAATTCAATAAGTAAAAAAGAATACTCTGAAATAACTTACTTCAAAAATGGGTATTCTCAAATAAAAATAAGAAAAGAAGACTCGAATTTTATTAATCTTAATGTTCCATATTATTATATATGTGCCTTTGTTTAGAGAATTCTATGTCTAATTATTCAAAAAATTCGATTGATTGATACGAGTTGATTTCCTGTTACGATGGATGGAAGAAAGAATGGATAGTCCAATAGCTGCTTCAGCCGCCGCAAGGGCTATAACAAAAATTGCGAAAATGTCTCCTTTTAATTGGCGACTATCAAATAGAGCAGAAAATGTTACGAGATTTAGATTAATTGAATTCAGTATAAGTTCAAGACATATTAGAGCTCTAACCATGTTTCGGCTTGTAATCAATCCATAGATACCAATCGAAAATAAATAGACACTCAAAAAAAGTACATGCTCAAACATCATTAACTAACTCCTTATCAATCTCGATTCATTTCAATATGAGGACAAGAATTGAACCGATTCAATTAATTAGAATAGAACAATTACGCAACAAAAGAGAAAAGAAAGTATTTGTTGTGTTGACAGTAGATGGATTTTACTAAATCAAAATTGTTTTATTCTTTAGTTATTTTTTTAGATTTGAAATTCTTAGAATTTATTATTGTCTAGCCATAGTAATTGCACCTATTAAAGAAACTAGAAGAATTAGGGAAATGAGTTCAAACGGAAGATAAAAATCGGTTGCTAAATGAATCCCAATTTGTTGAACGTTATTTATGAGACCCTGTTCTACTATTTGGTTTGATCTTGTAGTCCAAAGAATTCCATACCATGACGTATCTGGGATAGTAGTCATTAGTGAAAAAGGAATAGTTATAGAAACGAGTGAAGTAAACCCATCTCCAATAGTCCAATAATTCTTATCTTTAGACCACTCTGAGCCATTTACAAACATTACAGCAAATATGATCAAGACATTTATGGCTCCCACATAAATAAGAAGTTGTGCGACAGCTACAAAGTAGGAATTCAATAAAAAATAGAATAAGGATATACAAACAAGAACTAATCCCAGCGAAAAGGCAGAATAAATGGGGTTGGTAAGTAATACTACTCCTAGACCCCCTAGTAGAAGAACAAATCCCCCAAATAGCACAAGAATCTCATGTATTGGTCCAGGTAAATCCATTATGCATAAGAAGAAATTAATAGTATAAAATTTTTCATGAACTGACTAAAACTAAAAGATTCAAGGAAAGAAAAAGGGATTAGGATATTTATATATAAATTGTATAGTTAGAAATCACATCACGAAAATCTACTCTCATTTTAAATCATGAATAATTTGTAATAAGCAGTAGTTATTCATTTTTCTTTATAGTTAGTAAAAAACTATTGGATTTTTCTAACAAAAAAATCCTAGTACCTAGTAATCAGTAATCGTTCTTGAATTCCAAGATTTTTCTTCGTCTATTTTACTTTGAGGCGAATTCCTAATTGTTTGAATTGTGTAATCTCCCATTATGGAGACTGGTAACCGACTCAAAGCAATTTGATTGTAATTCAATTCATGACGATCATAAGTAGAAAGTTCATATTCTTCAGTCATTGATAAACAGTTTGTCGGACAATATTCAACACAGTTACCACAAAATATACAAACTCCGAAATCAATACTATAATTAAGCAATTGTTTCTTTTTAATATCCTTTTCAAATCTCCAATCCACAAGGGGTAGATCTATTGGGCATACACGAACACATACTTCACATGCAATACATTTATCAAATTCAAAGTGTATTCGCCCGCGGAAACGCTCTGATGTAATTGATTTTTCATAAGGGTAGTGAATCGTTATAGGTAAACGATTTGTGTGGGATAAGGTAATTATGAAACCTTGACCAATGTATCTTGCGGCACGTATTGTTTGTTGACCATAACTAATGAACCCAGTTATCATAGGGAACATATTCTAAATATCTATGAAAAAGGTATGTTTCTTTCTCTTGTTTGAGAGAACTTTTGTGTTGAAGATATTCTTACTGTTATTGTATTATCTTATTTATAGTGAAACTAGTTGGGAAGAAGTTGTTAATAAGAGATTGCCCAGAGAAATAGGTAAAAGAAATTTCCATCCAAGATTTAATAACTGATCCATTCTCATCCGGGGTAAAGTCCATCTTATTGTGATAGAAATGAAGAGAAATAAAAAAGCTTTAGTTAATGTAATAAGGATACCCATTATCATTTCCAAAATTCCCACAATTTTATTCATTTGGAAAAATCCAAAAAAGGATATATAGGGAATAGAAAAATTCCACCCGCCTAAGTAGAGAACAGTTACAAATAATGAGGAAACTAATAAATTTAGGTAAGAAGCAAGATAAAATAAACCATATTTAATACCGGAATATTCGGTTTGATAACCCGCTACTAATTCTTCCTCTGCTTCTGGTAAATCAAAAGGTAATCTTTCACATTCTGCCAAAGAAGAAATTAGAAAAACTAGAAAACCTATAGGCTGACGCCAAAGATTCCATCCAAAAAAACCATATTTTGACTGTGCTTCAACTATATCAACCGTACTTGAACTGTTAGATAATCATAGTCGATGATAACATCACAGTTCCCACCGCTATTCCAAAACCGTACATGAAACCTTAGCTTCATACGGCTCCTCTATGATCAGAAAAAAGGATTTTTTCTTTTCGATCTTATCCCCCGGGCGTAGATAGAATTAAGTAAGATAAAATTGATTGGAAAATCCTAAATTAGACCAAAGCAATTCCGTCTGCTAAAATAATAAAAAAGCGCTTCCGAATTGATCTTATCCTTTATATAATAAAATGACAGTTTTTTCTTGTTCAGTAATAACTTATTATTGGAATAAAACACTCGTTATAGCAATTAATAAATGAAAAGAATTGGATATTAGTTCATGAGGAATTCAATTCTGTATGAATATAGATAAAAGAAAGAATAAATAAAGATAAAGATCTTTTTTTGTATTGCATTCCATATCTTTTGTCCTATTCTTCTTTCCCGGGGAAGGGGATACTTAAAAAGAAAAAAGAAATAAAGGGTTAATTCGTTCTTGATAGCTATTTCCTTAACAAGTGAATGGGAATATACTCTGGATCGGAATCCGAAGAAAGTACTACTTGATCATTTCCACCAATTTCAAGTCCTTATTATGATTCCTTTTATGAGGAAAAATGTCTAATGATTTAGATTCTCTCATTACTAATCCTTTATGTACTTTAGTGTTCCTAATCCCTCACTAACTTTTATGGATTCTTTTATATGGTTATAAGTTCTAGTAATAATTAAAAAAAAAATATTCTAGTAATGGAATTCCATATCGTGAATCCTTTATTCTTGCCCGCTTCAAGATATGATGACTAATCAAACAATCTCAATCTTGGGGTAAAGAGTTTACACTGCTTATGTTTACTTCAACTTTTTCTTGTACGTAGGAAATGAGATTTTTTATTTTTACTACAAATTAATAAGCTGTTTTGTTTCACTCATATAGCTATCTAGTTTAACTTACCGACCTGAATACAGAATAAGAAAAGGAAGATAAGTATTCAATGGATTTTAGAGGAAAAGCTCCTTTTTTAACGAATCACACGTAGAGATATTGCTAGCACACAAAAAGTTAATGGTATTTCATAACTGATAGATTGAGCAGCTGCTCGTAGACCACCTGAAAAAGAATATTTATTATTTGAGCTATATCCTGCCATAAGAAGACCAATAGGAGCAACACTTGAAATGGCAATCCATAAAAAAACACCAATACTAAGATCAGCTAAAACAAAATGATATCCAAAAGGGATAACTAAAAAACTTAATAAAACGGATATGACTGCTATAGAGGGTCCAATGCTAAATAAAGGAATCTCTCCTCGGGATGGGAGGATATCCTCTTTAAAAATCAGCTTAGTTCCATCTGCTATAGCTTGAAGCAGTCCTAGGGGGCCGGCATATTCAGGACCAATACGTTGTTGTATCGATGCGGATATTTCTCTTTCTAACCACACAATTACAAGTACTTGTATTGTGATTCCCAGTAGGAGGGTCAAAATAGGTAGAATCCATATCAGTCCATAAACTTCTTTTAATAATTCCGATTTCGAAAAAGAATTGATAGTTTCTACCTCTACCCTATCTATTATCATTTCAACGATCAACTTCCCCCATAATGATATCTATACTACCTAATATCGTCATGATATCAGCCAATTTCATTTTTTTAACTAGTTGAGGAAGAATTTGTAAATTAATAAAACCGGGTGGACGAATTTTCCATCTCCAGGGGAAAAGACTGTCATCTCCTACCAGATAAATTCCTAATTCACCTTTTGGAGCTTCTACTCTTACATAAAGCTCTTGCTTTGATAATTCAAAATTTGGGGAAGGTTTTTTACCAAGAAATCTATATTCAAAATCATTCCATTCCGAATTCTTTGCTTTCTTAAAGCGTCGGGCTTCTAAATTCTCATAAGGGCCTCCAGGAATTTTCTCTACAGCCTGTTGAATAATTTTGATGGATTCCTTCATTTCACCAATTCGTACTAAATAGCGAGCTAACGAATCTCCTTCTTTTTGCCATTGGACTTTCCAATCGAATTGATTGTAAGACTCATAAGGATCAATTTTACGAAGATCCCATTGTATTCCAGAAGCTCGTAACATTGGTCCTGATAAGCCCCAATTTACAGCTTCTTCTCCGCTAATAAAACCTACTCCTTCAACTCGTTCTAAAAAAATAGGATTCCGTGTAATAAGTTGTTGATATTCAACAATTCCTCGTAAAAAATAATCACAGAAATCTAAACATTTATCGATCCATCCATAAGGTAGATCGGCAGCTACTCCTCCGATGCGAAAGTAATTATGCATCATTCGCATACCTGTAGCAGCTTCAAATAGATCATATATCAATTCTCTCTCTCTAAAAATGTAGAAAAAAGGAGTCTGTGCGCCGAGATCCGCCATAAAAGGCCCAAGCCATAACAAGTGAGAAGCTATACGGCTCAATTCTAACATAATTACCCGAATATAGCTGGCTCTTTGAGGTATTTGAATATTCTCTAAGAATTCTGGTGCATTTACCGTTATTGCTTCTGTAAACATAGTAGCTAAATAATCCCACCGTGTTACATAAGGCAAGTATTGTATAATAGTTCTGTTTTCTGCGATTTTTTCCATTCCTCTGTGTAAATAGCCTAATATGGGTTCACAATCAACAACATCTTCACCATCAAGAGTAACGATCAGTCGAAGAACACCATGCATTGATGGGTGGTGAGGGCCCATATTGACTATCATTAGATCTTTTCTTGTAAACGGTAGACTCATATTCTTTTTTCTTCCTTAATTCATTATTCCATGAATTCCTCAAAACGAGGCTCATCAAAATGCAAAATCTAAGACTACTATAAGACTACTAATAAAATAAGAAAAAAATTCGAACGATTAAATTACTTCTCCCGAATATCCAACTGACTTATTAATTTCTTATAACGTACTCTATTTTTCTTTGCCAAATAAGCCAGCAAACGTTGACGTTTTCCCAAAAGTCTTCGTAGACCTCTTTCCGATGAAAAATCTTTTTTGTGTAATTCCAAATGTGAAGCAAGTCTCCGTATCTTATTGGTGAAACTGAATACTTGAAATTCAACAGAACCCCTGTTTTCTTGTTTTTCTTCTTTAACCATAAATCAAAAAATTTTTCTACCTCCTTTCTTTTTCATGTATTTTTCTGATCAGGAAAAATAAAAAATTATGTCAGTTATTTTGAAGTTATTCGAATCTCGTACACACAAAAATTTGCAATTATTCATCTACTGCTGGAATCTATAATTTGGATTTATTTTATCGATCCAAATTGGATTTGGATAGAAGGGTACATTCTTTTATTTTAGATAGAAGATTTCTTCTATCTAAAATAAAAGAATTTTGCTGATTTATTTATTGCTATATCCAATTTATAGAATTGATACACCATTTAATTGATATCATTTAGCAAAATGAAACACAGCATATGCATCCATCTTTCGGCTCGAGAATTTCACGGGGGAGAGATATAGTATAAGAAATAGGCTATTAAGTAACTCTAAATGAATTGTGGATACATCTGTATCCTTAACATACTGAAACGACTGCCATTATTCGTATCAAAGCAATAGCGATTCATAAAAGCTAAATCTTGTAATCAATGGTGGGCCAATAATGAATTTTTTTGCATATGTATTAAGACGCTTGGTCTGATTTCGAAATTGTCCAGAGTTTTTTATGTTGTTTTCATTGCAAAATGATGGATCTCCTTCCGTAACTTTCCAATTACGAGTACGAGAATTGAAAGACATGAAAATTCTCAATTCTCTACAGCGTCTAGGAGATAGATAGAATATTTTCAGGAACAAGAAAATCAGAAGAATCTTTTTCTCTATTCACTACCATTCCGCGTCTTCGACTTCTATTAGTTTCTTTTCTTCTTTAATGCAATAGCTATAGTTTGATATAGAATCCATTTCTCAAAGTAATGGAAACCATTCTCTTATAGGAAATGGTTCGAAAATCGCTA